TCCGAATTTCGAATAGTACTTAAAATCCTCTGTTTTCGATTATCTAATAAATCATTTAATGAAAGTAGATTATCTTACCATTAATTTCACAACTTCCATGATCTCTTCCCGAACCAAACATGAATCTTTCGATTCATTTGGCTCTCACGCTCAATTATTTATTTATGGTATGAGTATTCCCATAGCTTTTTTAATGTAATGAGCCTACCTTCTCTTTTCTGTTTGTAGTTAAACATATCAAAACTTATAAAATAAAAAACCAGAATATTAGGAAGACTCTTCCGACTAGACCAGATCAAAATCTAAAATTGTCAGCAAAGTTGTTTTTTTATTTGTACTTTTTTTTTTTCATTTTTTTGAATGAAAAAAGGAAATATGATTATAAAAATTAAAATAATAATTATATTATATTTTTGTTTCTTTTTGTTTCTTCAAGTCCAAAAATTCCTCTTTTTTATACATAGGTCGTCGATTCAGCATTAGATAAAAAAAGGAAACAAAGTTCCTTTTTTTATCTCGTAAATAGTTTCAATTTATTTATTGATATGAGTGTTATATATCAAAATCAAATAAATTACCAATTTTTTTGAACTATTTGGTTACTAACGTAGTGGTAGAAAGAATACCATGTTTTGTCCGGACTTTAAACAATTTAGCTTTAACCATGTTAAAGGTCTCGCATTATTGGTTGATAGAGAATCAAAGTGGATTTACCAATAAATCACGAAATGCTATGGTTCTTGCATATAATTTCTTAATTTATTCAGAAGAAATTCGTCGAGATCGTGCACTTTTTTACTATTTCCCCTATCCCTTATAAATACCATAAGTGCAGATGGATGGATCCATCCTATTCTTGAAATAAACAACTCGCACACACTCCCTTTCCAAAATAAATCAATACACCAAGCACTACACTTAGATTTATTGGATTTGTTGCTAAAATATCGGTATTAAACCCGAAACTTCCGGCGTATGGCCAGTGGCCCAAGTAAACGAAAGAATCAATTACATTTTTCATATATTCTCCTCTCTTTTCTTTTGGATAGGACTAACAAAGAACAGAGTTCTTTTTGTATCACTCCGATCGCCCCCTTTTTTTTTGATCGATTTCTTTTTTTTTTTTTTTTATTTCCACTTTATTTATTTAATGAGAATAAAAGAAATCTAGTAATTTCATTTGTTTTGTTTAAATTTTTTTACATTTTAAAAAATTTTCTAATAAGATACTTTACTTAGACTTTAGACTTAGGTTTTAGATCTGATATCAATTGAAAAATATTTCATTTGTTGAAACACTTCCAAACAATGAAAATAAAAAAGTTTTCTATTGTACTAAGCTAAAGACAGAAAGGAAGAAAGCAAGTGAATGCGGTAATTACTCATCTTCAAATCAACCCTTCCTAGGTATTGTCTCAATAAATAAGTAATTTTTTAGTAACGTGTTAATATAATTCTAAGAAGCAAAGGAAAATTCCAAGTTAAGAGTTAATAAGAAAAAAGTCTCTAAGGTATTTTTTTATATTTTGAGGATTAAACAAAAGGATTCGCAAATAAAAGTGCTAATGCCACAACCAGTCCGTAAATTGTTAAAGCTTCCATAAAAGCTAGACTAAGCAATAAAGTACCTCGTATTTTACCCTCTGCTTCCGGTTGTCTCGCAATACCTTCTACAGCTTGGCCTGCAGCAGTACCTTGACCAACTCCAGGTCCAATAGAAGCAAGCCCCACGGCCAATCCAGCAGCAATAACGGAAGCGGCAGAAATCAGTGGATTCATGGTAAGTTCCTCACACAAAACAAAAAAGAAGAAATGGTTAATGATACAATCAACCAATCAATTATGACTTTTTTAATTAAGATCCACAAGTTGAAATAATAATATTAATTACTAAATTAAAAAACGGAATCGTCAGAACTATCTCGTTTTTAGTTTTTAACTATCATAGAGTTTTTGTAAATCCATATGCATACAGTTGTAACTATTGTATTTCTTTGTTTCGAACCATTCTTTCATTTAATTCTTCGTTCTTTACTACACTACACTATTGTTAAGTTTATTTATTTTTTCATTCAAAAAAAAATTGCTAGAAGAAAAGGACTGATATTGAAATCTATCTAAATACAGTGTGAGCTGCAATCAATATCAATCAAATTATCAAATTAATTTAATACCAAATTAATCCAATATAAATATAAATTAATATAAATTAATATAAATTAATATATATATTAATATGTAATAGTAATAAAAAAGTTAATATGTAATACATATTATGTAATAAAAAAGTACCAATAGATATTAATTATTAATATCTTAACTTAAATTAAAAATTTATTTATTAATTATTTATTTAATTTATTAATATTTATTTATAATTATAATAAATTATATTATTTGTAATTTGTATTGTATATTATACATATTATCAAATAATAATAAATAAAATAATAACAAAAATTTTGAATATTTTTATATTAAAATATAAGAATTAAGGAATTAAGAATATATATATAAATAAATATATAAATAAGAAATATACAATGAATTGAATCTAATTTCAATTTGAATTAAACCGGATAATAAATATATATATTTATTTTATATTGTATATTGTTCATATATAACATAACAAATATGAATAATGAGGATCCAGATTATGATTATAGGATTGGTTGTAATTAGGAAAAATATAAATTCTAGCCTTACAATACTATAATAAAATAAATAAAAAATAAAATAAATAAAAATAAATAAATAAATATAATAAACAATACTATAAAAAAAAATAAATATTATAATAAATATTATATAGTTATGTAATATAGCGATATTATGGATAGACTTATCTCATATAACTAAAGAATATTTAATGTGATTCTAATATCACATATCCATTCTTTTCTTCCATAATGTAAACCATCCTAATTTTTTTTTTAATTGATTCTGGAATAGAATAATTCCTAGAAAAATAGACGGGGGTTTAGAGCCTATAGACATTATTACATATATTATACTCTAACTATAACCTTCCCAGCCCTTCTTTTTTTTTAGAATTCTGTTGGAATTTGGAATATTGTCTATCTTTTCTCCTACAATTCTAGATGATGGAATCATACACTATTATCTTACCCATCCAATTGGATTATCATGAATCATGTGGGATAAGCTTGCTTAATAATAGAATTAAAAAAAAACACTATTTGAAAAGCTAGTTAATGGTGACCTTCCATGGATTCACCTATATAAGCCGCAGCTAAGGTTGCAAAAATAAGAGCTTGAATACCACTTGTAAATAATCCAAGAAACATGACAGGTATAGGAACTACTGAAGGGACTAAAGAAACAAGAACAACAACTACTAATTCATCGGCTAATATATTTCCGAAAAGTCGAAAACTAAGAGATAAAGGTTTTGTGAAATCTTCTAGGATGTTAATTGGTAAAAGGATGGGGGTTGGTTGAATGTATTTCCCAAAATAACCCAATCCTTTTTTGCTAAGACCCGCATAAAAATATGCGACGGATGTGAGTAAAGCTAAAGCAACAGTAGTATTTATATCATTCGTGGGTGCAGCTAATTCTCCATGAGGTAACTGTATAATTTTCCAAGGTAAAAGAGCACCTGACCAGTTAGAAACAAAAATAAAGAGGAACATAGTTCCAATAAAGGGAACCCAAGGGCCATATTCTTCTCCAATCTGGGTTTTGCTTAAGTCTCGAATAAATTCAAGGATATATTCAAATAAATTCTGACCGTTGGTCGGAATAGTTTGTGGATTCCGAACAGCTATAATGACTGAACCTAATAAGATAGCAATTACTACCCAAGAAGTGATAAGTACTTGGGCATGGATTTGTAAACCTCCTATTTGCCAATATAAATGTTGGCCTACCTCTACACCCGATATATCGTATAACCCTTTGAGTGTTTTAATGGAACATGGTATGACATTCATATTGTCCTCTAGCAGAAATTTAACTTCAAAAAAGAAATTATTTTGATTCAACCATCTCTATCTCTTTTTCAACTCACCAATATGAATCAAAAATCGTATTCATTAATTGTATATTTAAGATATCAAGAATTTACATAGGATACCAAGAAATCACGTAATATAATAACATATTATCAATATGCCCGCACTCACCTTTTTGCTTTTTTTTATTTAATTCAAGAATAGTAACCGAATCCAAAAAATCCCCCCTTAATCATAATCAAGGATTTCTTATATAGCTAGAGCGGCCCTCACAAATTGCGGATACTAATTTGTTAAGAACCAATCGGATTGAAGCTATAGCATCATCGTTGGATGGAATCGAAATATCTGCGAGATCCGGGTCACAATTTGTATCGATTAAACAAATCGTCGGAATACCCAAAATTACACACTCTCGAAGAGCCGTATATTCTTCTTGCTGATCAACGATGATCACAATATCAGGCAACCTCGTCATATATTTGATACCGCCGAGATATGTTTGCAAGGTAAATAATTTTCTCCTCAATATTGCCGCATCTCTTTTGGGAAGACGGTTGAGTTTACCCATCTTTTGTTCTGCTCTTAAATCCCTGATCTTTTGAAGTCTCGTTTCCGTAGTAGACCAATTTGTTAACATACCACCAAGCCATTTTTTATTAACATAATGACACCGGGCTCTTATTGCAGCCGATGCTACTGAATCTGCTGCTTTATTTTTGGTACCAACAATTAAGAAGGTTCTTCCCCTACTTGCCGCATCAAAAACTAAATCAGAGGCTTCTGATAAAAAACGAGCAGTTCCAGTGAGATTTGTAATATGAATACCTTTACGCTTTGCAGAGATGTAAGGGGCCATTCTAGGATTCCATTTCTTAGTACCATGACCAAAATGAACTCCGGCCTCCATCATCTCTTCTAAATTAATGTTCCAATATCTTCTTGTCATTTTTCCCACACTTCCTTTTTGTTTTTTTTTTAACTTTAACAAAGAGACGAGGTACTTTGAAATAAGTAATTGTTCCGATGGAACCTTCTGCCGGGAATTGACCTTTAATACACAGTACAAACCATTAATGTCTTTTAATTACTTATTTTTTTATCAATATTCGAACAAGAACAAGATAGTTAAGTTAAAAGAAAAGCCAGACCAGATAATTAAAAACAGATAATTAAAAGATAGTTAAAGATAGTTAAAGTAAAAGAATCCGCTCTTAGGAATCATGAAATCGCGTAAATGATTGTTCTAATGTCTCATGGAAATTGTTTGGTACATAAGAACAAAATAATTCTCTATGGTGTAACAAAAGATCTTTTATTTCCAAGTCAAATAGATTCTTTCTTTTGATTTCCAAATAAAAGTTTTTGTCCTTACTTGAATGGTGCACTAATTTTTTGAATCCTGTACCAACAGGTATAATTCCACCTAGAACAACATTCTCTTTCAGGCCTTTCAACCAATCAATACGACCTCGTAGAGCAGCTTTTGCTAAAACTCGAGCGGTTTCTTGAAAACTTGCTTCGGATATGAAACTTTGAGTATTCAAAGATGTCCTTGTTATTCCCAATAGGATTGCGCGATAAGAGATCGCTTCGTCCAAAGCGCGCCCCACTCGTTCCGCTCGCAACAATCCAATTAATTCCCCAGGTGAAAAAACATTAGACATTCCATCTTCTGAAACCAACACCTTTGATGTTACTTGACGTACAATAATCTCTATATGTCTATTATGGATCTGTACCCCCTGAGATCGATAAACCCTTTGGATTTTATTAACCAAAGAGATACGACTTTGAGCTATGGTTAGCTCGGCTTGAATCAAGAATCCCCAGGGGATTCCAAAAATTTTTGGTATACCTTTGTTCCAACCTTCAACTCTCCTTTCAAGGTTCATTGATATTGAATCAATCGAACGTACTTCTAAGATTTGTTCCACTTTTGGAAGACCTTGTGTTATGTCACCAGATCTTGATTTTTCATATATAAATGTAACTAATGTATCTCCTTCGTAAAATATTTTACCATAATGGCCATGAATAGTTGCTCCTGGAGTGGCTAAATAGGGCTTAGCGGATCTTATAATTAAAGCGTCAACATCAACAATTATAATTTGCCCAGATTTTTTTATGTGCGGTTTGTATTTGAATAGACATATATTTTCACAAAAAAATTGTCCAAGGCTAATTATTGTAGATGTCTCTTCCCAATAATCGTGATGGAGAAAATGCCAATTCAAATGGAATGGATTCAAAATGATGTTACTGCATGGATCGGGATTATAAATCCTCCTATTTTCATCTATTAAACAGTATTTAAGTACTTGAAAAGTCTGTTGAAAATTACCAAGTAGCAAATATTTCTTTAACAAAATCTGATTATAAGTTATTAAATGGTAAAATGAATATAAATTTACCATTTTAGGGACAATAGTCCCCAAAGGACACAACAAATCCTTAATTGAGATTATGGGATCCGATTCTTTTATCATGTTATATTTCGAACCATTGAATGGACCAACTCGAGAACAATTGGATGATGACAAAATTATCAAAGATTGGCATTCCTTATTTCGATTCAACAATGTACCAATAGTACCTTGATGTTGTGTAAGTAATTGAATACTAACCTTGCAGTAAAAAGGATTTATATTTGTACGATCTAATCCATTATCGGAAATCAATCCTGAACTTGCCCTATCATATCTTTTTCCGATATACGAAATGCTGGACTTTACTAACTCAATTCTCATGAAATTTCGAATCAGATCATTTCCCTTTACCTCAATAAAGGAAGCACGAATCTCTTTCGGAGAACCATTTTGTTCTGGATCCCAATTCAATATTAAACAAGTGCGAACTAATTGAATACTTGTGTGAAAAATTCCTCGAATTGACTTGCCATTTCCATAAAGGATATAATTGACAACTCTAAGTTGGACATTATCCTTTTCCCGCAAGAGATCTTGAGGAAAAAGTGTTGCTAAATTTATGCCATCAGTTATTTCATATGTGACTACGGGTCGAACCGAAACAAAATACTTTTTCTTTGTGGGTGTGATCCGTTGGACATAGATCCAATTTTTCAATTTTTTTGATTCCTTAGAATTTTTTTTTTTTGTTTTCGGTGGTATAAAAATGCCGCTGTGCCTAGATATCTTATCTGCCTCTCCAGGAAAATAAATATCTCCGGAAAATATTTTTAGTTCAATATTTTTTTTTTTTCTCTCCAGGCGGACTAATCCGCCTACTCGACTTCTTGTATTTAAAGCGAGTTGTGTATCTACTCCAATGATACTATTGTTCTGGACCATTATCAATGAAGATCCAGGTAAAATATGCACTTCCTCGAGAATAAAAAAAAAACGATCTACTTTCATTTGGTATTTCGGAATAAATTCTTTTGATCCTCTATACTCAATCAAATCCTCTTTTTTGATAATTGAATTGACCTCTACGGTCCCATATTTAGTGATTCCCGAATTATTTCTTCTGTATCGTGGATCATCAAAAAAAGCAAGAATACTATTTCTACGTAAAATACCTTGTTTTGGTATTTCAATTGAAATACCAAAACAGGGTATTAGTTCATTCTCTCGTTTTTGATCATATTGTAATGGGATGATGAATCTATTTCTTCGCTTTTTCGCCAAAAAATAAGAATTCCCTTGGATAATAGAAGGATATATAATATTCCAATGAACATTATATATGGTTTGATCAGGTCTTGTTGAATAGTCAAGAATTTTCTTATCTTTTTTATCAGAAGTATCTAACAATTTATATCTTACTCGACCGTTAGTCATTGATAGATCAGAGATATATCTTTCTTCGACAGAAAAAGCATGAGGATTCATTTGATCTTGATCCTTGTGGAGCGAAAAAGACACTATACTAGATCTGCACGAACCTCCTGCTAATATCCATAAATGACTTGTTTTTAATAATAGATGAACATTACCATATGTATATTCAGGTGCATGGTGTACATCAGTACTCCAGTGCATTTCTCCCTCTGATTCAGAATAAATATGTTTTCGTACCTTCTCTTTAAAATAAAAAGTGGACGTTCCAGCACGAATTTCAGCAATTACTTGTTCTGATTCTACATATTGATTATTTTGAACTAAAATCAAACTCTTTAGTGGAATATTTACATTATGTAGAATATCCCGACTCTCAATAGTTACATACAAGTCCATAGAACATAGAAAAGCGGGATGCCCATGACGGGTACGTATGGGATGAACCAAATTCTCATTCAATTTTATTTTTCCATTAGAAGGAGCTCGTACATACTCGGCAGTACCACCTGTGAATACTCCACCAGTATGAAAAGTTCTTAATGTTAGTTGAGTCCCTGGTTCCCCAATTGATTGACCTGCAATAATACCTACAGCTTCTCCCAATTCGACCAGGTCACCATGAGTAGGACTCCGACCATAACATAATTGGCAGATCCAAGATGTACTCCTGCAAGTAAAGGGGGTTCTAATATATATTGGTTGTGCTCGAAAGGTTATGAATCGATTTATAAGTCCAATCCCAATATCTTGATTTCGAGTGGCAAGACATCGCAAACCAATATATATATCGTCTGCTAATACACGACCAATTAGTGTTTGGACAAAAATTTTTTCTGTCATACCATTTTGAGGGCTCACGGAAATACCTCGGATAGTACCACAATCTGTTCTACGTATAATAATGTGTTGAACTACTTCAACAAGTCTACGTGTGAGGTATCCAGCATCTGATGTTCGTACAGCAGTATCTACAACTCCTTTGCGAGCTCCATAGCAGGAAATTATATATTCTGTCAAAGAAAGTCCTTCACGTAAATTGCTTTGAATGGGTAAATCAATCATTTGTCCTTGGGGATCCGACATTAATCCTCTCATACCCACTAATTGATGTATCTGAGATGCATTTCCTCTAGCTCCCGAAAAGGACATTATATGTACTGGATTAGAAGGATCAGTCATACGAAAATTAGGATTCATTTCTTGTCTCAAATATTCACTTGTAGCATACCATATCTCAATGGATTGACGTAATTTTTCTACCGCGTGTACATTCCCATAATGATGGTGTTTCTCTAAAATAAAACTTTGTTGTTCGGCGTCTTGGACTAACCATCCCTTCGAAGGGATTGTTAAAAGATCATCAATTCCTAATGAAATAGATGTAGCAGTGGCTTGCTGGAAACCCAAAGTTTTTATTTGATCCAAGATATGTGATGTATATGCCATTCCGAAATGATCGATTAACCTCCTAATAAGTCGTTTCATAGCAGTTCCATTTATCACTTTATTGTGAAAGACCGGATCAGCCCGTTCTGCCATAAGTACCTCTTCTCTTATATTTCTTCTGCTAAGTAGGATTCGACAATGGACCCAAGTCAATGATTCGAAAACTTCCTTTCCTCAATCTTGATTCACACAGAAATTCAGAAATTAGAATACTAGTGAAATTTGGGAGACCTGAATTACCCTAGGTACTAGGCACAAACATCGCCTAATCTAAGAAATTAGATTAGATAGCGTATGAGTAGGCTCGACAAAAACCCTGTATGGCTTCTTCTAATTCTCTATAAAAAGAAATATGACCAAGAGTAGTTCGAATGTATATAGAACGGATTTCTTTTGTTATACTTCCTACTATTAGATAGTGCCCATAAATCTCATGATAAGTACCTAAAGATTCATATTGAACTTCGATGGGAACTTCTCTTGAACCAATGACACGTTGATCTCGTCTCCATCGGAGCCACAAAGGACTATCTAAACTGATTCTTTTCTGTCGATAAGCTCCAAGTGCATCATAGGAACTAGAAAAATAGGGTTCTTTTTCCCTCGTATACTTATAGTTATTATTATGATTATCAACTATTTTTTTTTGGTAGTTTCCACTATTATATAGATTATACCTATTTGCACAAATACCTCGACGATTTCCGATTGTTAATAAATAGAGTCCAATAAGCATGTCTTGAGTTGGTACAGAAATAGGATCCCCGATAG